ATAGCTGCCAAAAAGCATAAGCCAGAAAACACAATATGCGCCCCAGCTACACCTTCGTAACTCCAAATCCCCGGATTCGTTACAGTTCCTCCTGTGATACTCCAACCCCCCCATGAATTGGTTATTCCTAAACGAGTCATGAAGGGTATAACGAACATACCCTGTCTCCACATTGGATCAAGAATAGGGTCAGAAGGATCAAAAACTGCTAATTCATACAGAGCCATCGAGCCCGCCCAACCAGCAACCAGAGCTGTATGCATTATATGAACGGAAAGCAACCGGCCGGGATCATTCAATACAACGGTATGAACACGATACCAAGGCAAACCCATGGAAAATACCCCTTTATCGAAGAAAAATAGACACTACGTAACTTTATTGCATTGGAAAAAATTATACTATGACTATCCTATAGACTTCCCCTGTTCAGGGGATTATTTCCTAACAAGGGTTAGGTTAATATTGATTCTATATTCTATTCGTAATAATGGAAGAATTCTGTTCATAAGAACAAAGAGAAGCAGATTTATTCTATATTCGATAAGTACCAATATGCAATGGTGGATTAATACCATTTTCTATGAGAAAATTTGTCCATCCTTCATTTATCATTAGAAGGATCTATTCGTAAAAAATTTCCTTTATTTATTTTGTCTTTCTTTCTAAATTTTTCTAATCTATGGATAAAATAAATATGATAAAGCCAATATTATAAAGACAAGAAAAATAAAGACAATAAAACCATATTGTTACGTTTCCACATCAAAGTGAAATATAATATTTAGTTCTTTTTTCTTTCAATCCATGCCTATTGGTGTTCCAAAAGTACCTTTCCGAAGTCCTGGAGAGGAAGATGCATCTTGGGTTGACGTATAGTGCGACTTGTCAGATATCTTGGGTCATATGGGATTTCCCCATTCTCTCCCCCGACCGAGATATCCTCTGTTTCGCCCAAGAAAGAGAAATTGAATTATCGAAAAATTGGAGCGTGAAATGCAATTAAATGCATTATTTGGGGGAATTCATAGAATTATATCAATTAGAATAATTTATGGTTGGCTTTGGCTGGACGAAAAAAATGAAGTATCCAGGCTCCGTTTAGAAAAAAACCCAATTGGTAATATATCTATGATTACTATGTGTATCATAAATGATTATTTGTAAAGTCATAACAAAAAGAAATGGTGATGGGAAGATTTGTCCTATATGTGCAAATCAAAATCGGGCGAATCTTTACCCGGAGTAGAGCATAAACCTAAAAAGATGAAAGAGACCCATTCAGGAACAAGAAAATACCATCGTAATTGGGATTGAATTTCGATGAAAGAATACATCAATGAGAAGTTAATTCGATAAGTTTATTTACCCTTTTTTTTTTATTATCAAAGAAGAAATAAAAATTCATCTTTATTGAAAAATCGAAGAAAAAGCCCTTTCATTAAAAAATTAGAAAAACCCGAAAAAGAAAGAGGACTGGAATCTATACATTGATTCTTTTCTTCGCAATTTTTTTGAACCGTATGCATCAAAAGGTGCATGTACGGTTCCTAAGGGATACAATTTTACCCTACTCAACCGACTTTATCGAGAAAGATTACTTTTTTTAGGCCAAGAGGTTGATAGCGAGATCTCGAATCAACTTATTGGTCTTATGGTATATCTCAGTATCGAGGATGAGACTAAAGATCTGTATTTGTTTATAAACTCCCCTGGTGGATGGATAATACCCGGAATAGCCATTTATGATACTATGCAATTTGTACGACCAGAGGTCCATACAATATGCATGGGATTGGCCGCGTCAATGGGATCTTTTATTCTGGTTGGAGGAGAAATTACCAAACGTCTAGCATTCCCTCACGCTTGGCGCCAATGAAGTTTTTTTATTTGAGAGAAAAAAGAAAACTATGCCTTCGCCATATGAATATTAAGTAATAATAGCATGGCACTTCGAATTCGATATGAAAAATTTTGTATTTTTTTTTTCAAAAGATTTGATTATGTATCGAGAGAGTAGTATGAGATAAAAGATATTTCCGACTTTCTCTTATCTATCGGAAGTCCAATTCAGCGTCACAAACTTGTTTGTTTTTACACTAACGGGCTCTTAACAATATTTAAGTTATAAAAAAAAAGAGTGCGAAAAAACCAAATTTTTTTGATTGGCTCAAAAAGAAACTTTGGGATTGCTGAATCAAAGACAAAAAAATCCATTTTAAAATAGAAAGCAACGGAGCCATCATAGTATTTTTGAACTCCTCCGAAAAAAAAAAGAAGGGTGGCATTTTGATCATTTACCCATCTGGGGCTAATAGATTCTATTTTTTATCTTTCTTGAATGGAAAAGTTAGGGGTCAATTTGATTATAGAGCCGTATGCAATGCATAAAAGATAATGCCCGTACGGTTGTTCAATTCTATCCTTTTTCCTATTATTCTTTATCTTTCTTTTCTGTTTCTTTCATCACACCAGATAGAGAAACCTTCTATTATCAGGGTAATGATCCATCAACCTGCTAGTTCTTTTTATGAGGCACAAACGGGAGAATTTATCCTGGAAGCGGAAGAACTGCTGAAACTACGCGAAACCATCACAAGGGTTTATGTACAAAGAACGCGCAAACCTTTATGGGTTGTATCTGAAGACATGGAAAGAGACGTTTTTATGTCAGCAACAGAAGCCCAAACTTATGGAATTGTTGATCTTGTAGCAGTTGAATGAAAAAATGGATTTTGTGCAAATCTGTGATTTGATATTTTATCTCCGAGTTTACTATTAAATAAATAAAAAATCCGGTTAGGATCAATCTAAACCAGCCCATTATGTATATGACTCAACATGCCAACTATTAAACAACTTATTAGAAATACAAGACAGCCCATTCGAAATGTCACGAAATCCCCTGCTCTTCGGGGATGTCCTCAGCGTCGAGGAACATGTACTAGGGTGTATGTGCGACTCGTTTAGATCATGAGCTGACAGGAAAAAGCAAGAAAACTGCTTCCAGTATGACTGATCAGTACTAGTAAATAGGATAGAATGGAAGAAGGAACTCCATTCACTATCTAAAAATAAGCAAATCTATCCTTCTATTGTGTATAAAGTTTATGGTTTCCGTTGGTGCAAATTCAATCACCTGAATTTAAGATGAGAAACAATTCTCCATTGGTAGCAACTGGTTATCCATTAAGCGGAAAAATCTTATTGAAATTAAAAAAAAAAAAGAAGTTCTCGCTCAGTCAAGAACGGACTACGAGGGTCAGCTACCCAGCTAACTTTCCTAATTAAATACCGTTACTGTATAGGCGGGTCTCATTGTGAAAGACCTGTTACTCGATAATTCATAGGTAGAGCCAAAGAGTGTGGTGTGAACTATACAAGTTACCAATAACATTGATGAAATATTAAATGAAGTAAGGGCTCCGGTGTATAGAGAAGACCTCACCGTTTAAGAAGTAACCATAGAAACGAGGAAACCCACTATTTCTTTCATATTTCCCAGTAAAATACCCAAAAAAAGAAAAAATCGTGGTCGGGAAGGTTATAGTAGCCAAAGCCATTGGAATTTGTATTTTATACATTGGAAAAATCCGTTTGGTTATTAGTTATTAATAGGCCAGGACGGGAAAAAAATAACTGAAAGAAAAAATCAATTAGTTATTTGTCAAAATTTTATTTAGTCAATGACTAGAGTTAAACGCGGATATATAGCCCGGAAACGTAGAACAAAAATTCGTTTATTTGCATCAAGTTTTCGAGGATCTCACTCAAGACTTACTCGAACTATTACTCAACAGAAAATAAGAGCTTTGGTTTCGGCTCATCGGGATAGAGATAAGCAAAAGAGAAATTTTCGTCGTTTGTGGATCACTCGAATAAACGCAGTAATTCGAGAAAAGGGAGTATGTTATAGTTATAGTAAATTAATACATGATCTATATAAGAGGCAGTTGCTTCTTAATCGTAAAATACTGGCCCAAATAGCTATATCAAATAGGAATTGTCTTTATATGATTTCCAACGAAATCAGAGAAAAAGTAGATTGGAAAGAATACACCGAAATAATTTAAATGGGGTTCCCCGGAGAATGAACTCCGGGATGGTGAAGTTGAAGTCAAAATTACTATGAGAAATGCGCTAAAGTAGTCAAAATGAATGAACACGTTCAATAAAAAAATCTTTTTTTTCCGATTCGTTTTTTTTTTTACGACACAATAATCTGGATTCTAAGATTTGTCAAATAAAACACCAATCCATGTTTGAGTTCAAATTGGAATTCTGATTGAAGTGAACAAAAAATAAGCCTATTTATTTCTGGTTCTAAGACCAGTAGTTCTAGTGGTCGACTCGATTCTTTCAAATTGTTTCTCATTATTGAGAAAAGGTAACAAAGATAAAATACGAGCTTGTTTTATAGCAATAGTAATTAATCGTTGTTGTTTCAAGGTCAATCTATTTACTCGTCTAGATAATATTTTTCCCTGTTCACTAATAAATCGACTAATTAAACTCATGTTTCTATAATCAATTCGATCCCCCGATTGAATCGGGGGCAAACGCCTACGAAAAGATCGCTTGGATTTAAGAAAAGGTCGCTTGGATTTATCCATGGTTTGTTTGTTTAGTTTATTTCTTATCCCGAAATATTTCTTAATTGTAATTTTAACTCCAAATAGGATTCTTTTTATTTAAATGCAATATCTTCTATTTATATTTCAATGTGTTCTATATAATGTCATTTTTCTCCTTTCAAGGATAAGACATACTCGGTTCAATCTATTTCTTTATTTCCCCATGAATCATATGTTTGTAACAATAGGGACAGAATTTTCTCAATTCTAATCGATTGGGCGTATTGTGCCGGTTCTTTTGAGTAATATATCTGGAAATACCCGTTGATACCTTCTTAACACCGTTTTGTATACAACTGGTACATTCCAAAATTACTGTTACCCGCGCATCTTTTCTCTTGGCCATGAACCTCCTTTGGATTTTTGATTTACTCAACTCTTCTATTTTGATTCGAAATGAAGAAAAAGAAAGGAAGGAAAAAATAAAAGTTATTAACTTGAAATCCAACTCTAAAAGATCCAAAATCAATTAAATCAAAGCAAAGCCATAAAAGCCATAGTAAATAATAAGTAAGACAATGAGAATGAGTTCGAAATTCTATTTAACTCCGAAGGGCAGTTAAAGATCTTGTATTCTTGCCCTAGACCCCGATTTTCCTACTCTACCCCCACGTCTCTATTTTTAATTCGAATTTGAACCTGAGTCTCGCAGACGTTGAATCCATTTTTATTCTTTCTCTTTCGTCCCTTATTCTAAATTCTAAAAATTAGAAAAAAAGGGAAAAAAGAGAAAAGAGGGAGGGGGGATTAGTCACAGATATTTGATTCTATTTCTAATCTTCTTCATTCCTTCCAGTGTCAATAGCTAGAATGAAAAAAAGGGGAATGTCAACGCATCGGGGAAAAAACGATTAATCTCTATCAATATACCTGCTAAAGCCCCGAACCATAACGTACTTAGTACTGGGGCCACGGAGAGATATGTTTTTAGATCTCGCATTGAAAAACCTCCTTTTTTTATTGTAATACATAAAGATAATGCATATATGATTAGATGCATATGTAGTTAAGGGCCGCTTAGAGTTGTACACGGAATCCCTAATTCCAATTGAAATGTACAACGATCCATAAGATTTCCTTTTCTTATTATTATATGTAAAAATATGTTAAATGAGGCCAAAAAAGACGAAATGGGCAGAAAAGCTGTGTGTCTCAATGCAGGAAATAGGGATGTGGAAAACAAGAAAGGAATTCTCTACAATTATACTGTAGAACAATTTGAAGGGATGTGGCGCAGCTTGGTAGCGCGTTTGTTTTGGGTACAAAATGTCACGGGTTCAAATCCTGTCATCCCTACCTATTACTGCCCCTTTGAGCAGTAACGAGGAATCAACTGAGATCGATTCAAATTGCGTTGCGCGGAAGTTCATTTTTATGAAACTATAGAATAGATAGATATAAAATGAAAATGGATTAGTTTAAAAAAAATCTTTTCTTTACATCCTTTTCTATTCTGATAAGAAAGCGCTCTTAGTTCAGTTCGGTAGAACGTGGGTCTCCAAAACCCGATGTCGTAGGTTCAAATCCTACAGAGCGTGATTTTTTCTTCATGAATTCAATTAGACTGAAATGGATTCAGTCGCTTGCACAACAATTAGAATTTGACCTCCTGTGGATTAAAGAAAGGAGGAGGCCAATCAAAAAAAGAAATGTGAATTAATCAAAGGTCCAACTGATCGCCACGCCTGTATTGTAAATATGCAGTTACGAATAATCCAGCCAAAGTAATAGGAATTAGACCTAACACGATTCCAAATAGAAAAACTTCAATCATTTCAATTTTTTGAAAAGGAGAAAAAAAGCGGTAATATCTATACCTAAATATTAATCCGAATTGATGTGAATCTCAATGACCAAGAATTGACAATTGACATGGTAAGTAACTCTAGAATACACAGAATTTCACAGAAGCATTTCCTTTCTGAATTGTTTCTTTCAAATAGAAATTTTAAATAAGTCGTATCTTGCTCAGACCAATAAATAAAGCTGAAGTTATAGTTAAAGCCACTAGTAGAAAACCGAAATAACTGGTTATAGTAAGCATGAAAGGGCTAAATGAAATATGGTATTTTTATACATATGTTTCTAAAGTATTTACCTAAGTTTCCATTTTTCTAACATAGGAAGATATACAAAAATACCAATTGAAATAATAAGTCCAATTGAAAGTTTTGGATTCATCTATCATTATAGACGGCACGAAAAAATATCATTATAGACGGCACGAAAAAAGAGAAAGTAACAGGCATATAAAATGAAACCGATTCATCATTTCTAAGATCTAGCCATCTCGCGATTCCTATCAACCAAGTCGTCGAGAATAAACGAACTGGATCGTGTAACTTCATTTAAAAACGAAACTCTTTTTGAATTATTATTTTGAATTCCATTTTTATGGAATACTATGTTTCCTCGTTCGATATTTTAAAATAAAGCCTCTTCCTTGTAGCTAGATCCAAATTTGGATTGAGATCCAATCCAACAATTCATTACAACTATTGATTCCAATTATTTTATTCTTTTTTCACTTTCTTTCATCGAATCATATTTGTTACTGGACAATTAACAAATTCCTAAAAATAAAAAGGGGGGATTCTAACAAAAACTGCCTCTACAACCATGAAAAATAAATTTCTAGATCTCCCATCCACTTAAAATTGAATTGTGGAAATATGATAATCTCTTTCATTGTAAGAATTTTATATTAAATACAGCATCATTTTACATCAACAGATAAAGGAAAGGAAAAAGAAATTATTTAGCACTTCCTTTCGATACTGATTCAATTTGCGTTGCTGTGTCAGAAGAAGCATAGCTATACTGATTCGGTATACTCTAAAGATGCCCTTGGTACAATATTGACGAT